GAATAATGGAAAAGTAAGAATATTTGGCAATTCATAATTGGGATTGGGTGGATAGAATATCTATGTCCTAGGACTAAAAAGATTGAATAATAAAACATGAGTAAGAGTATAGTCTGTAGTGACATAGTCGTCCTACCGATAAGTGGGATGACTTCTCATTAGAATGAGTTATAGTAGTTATAGTATAGTAGTATAGTTATAAAGTTGAACATTTGTTCATTCTAATTCTAATGAGAACGTATTATGCCGCTGATTGCTTTTTTTTTTGATTACAAATATGAACAATATCTCGATTCTCCCCTCAAAAATGAAGACTAAGACTGAAAACTGGGGTTTTGTGGAAAAAGCCCCTTATCGGGTTTGAACCGATGACTTACGCCTTACCATGGCGTTACTCTACCACTGAGTTAAAAGGGCCTAGTTGATTCAATTCCTGAATGAGTCACTAGCCATTATGAGTCTACTGCGTGTACCTATATATATCTATATATAGATAAAATATGTACATATATCTGTATACTGGCTCATTCAGGAACAAAAAATTGGATTGACCTAGGATAGGAAGTCTAGAGTAAATTGCTTATTTATATTATATTTTATAAATATCAATGCAATGCATTGTTTCAAGACCGACCCTCATTTCTTTGCTTTTTTTTATTTGAATTGACCCCCATCAGAACAAGATTCACTTGATTTAGATATGTACCAATTTGACATAGATCCAAGAAATTTCATCGAATCATATGATAAAGAGATTCGACTCGTCCTCCGAACCAAATTCTTATAGAAAAACAAAAGAAACTTTTTCTCCTTTGTGAATTTTCTGGCTTAGGGTGAGATAGAGATAGGCATATTTCATCTTAACAATGAGTGGATCAATGAATGAAAGTTGAAGAAATATAGTTTTACCCTTTTCTTTTTCTGTCGGACAAATCAATCCCGAAAGGGAAGGGATTTTTATACTATACTTTATACTATACTATATATAATATATATATTAATATATAGTATATATATATTCATGAATGAAGAATCAAAAAAATTCTATGGAATCCTAAAAGCCGGAAAGATTCTTTGGATCTAGTCATACCATTGCATTATATTGACAATTCCAAAAAGCTGTTCATACTATGAGCATAGTATGATGGCGATCGGGCAGGTATGCCCCCATCGTCTAGTGGTTCAGGACATCTCTCTTTCAAGGAGGCAGCGGGGATTCGACTTCCCCTGGGGGTAGGGTACCACGAAAGGAAGTTGATCATGGATTATCAATAAATCTAGAATTTATTCTTTCTGGGTCGATGCCCGAGCGGTTAATGGGGACGGACTGTAAATTCGTTGGCAATTTGTCTACGCTGGTTCAAATCCAGCTCGGCCCAAGTATTAGCCGACTCATCATGAGGATGATATAACCAATTTGTCCTTCAGAAATGCCCGAGACGGAGGAATAAAGAAAAGAGTACATTTTTCTGTTATATCCCTATTTGTTTTATTTTCTTTTGTTTTATTTTCTGATCTTTCTAATGATTTAGATTCATGTCATGGTCTGTAAATATAAGGAAAGGAGTCAAGAAAAAAAGGAGTTTTTTTCATTGAAAGATTGATTATCAATCGATTTGGGAAAAATCAAAAGATTACTAGTAATCCGCGTCGCTCTCACTAAAGTCCATATCCATGATCAATATATCACTCGTGTCTCTGTTACAACACGACGATTCTAAATATAAATGGTTTGAATGAAATCATAAGAATATGTATGCTGTACACCTTATTTCCCTGGGATTGTAGTTCAATCGGTCAGAGCACCGCCCTGTCAAGGCGGAAGCTGCGGGTTCGAGCCCCGTCAGTCCCGACCTAGGATCCGATGAATCCATCAATGAATCTCTCCATTTTCTGTGAAGAGGGGGGGACAAGGAGCAGGATCGAATTCCTAGCAGGGGATCCTTATTTCTTTTTTCTTTCCTTTGTCGTTTCGCATTTCTCGTCGAACAAATACGGGAATTTCCATTCCTTCAACTAGTATCAATTGATGGGGGAGGGACATATGTAGATTGCTACAATTGTTGGTAGCACCATATTCCATATTCAGGATTCAGGATTCCAAGAGATAATACCATACTGGTCTGGCAATTGCTCCTGGTCCTCGGAATAGAATATCCATATATTTCCCGGGAGCATATACACAAATTGGATTCGTTTATTGTCTGATACAAAATTCACTTAACATAGTTACCCCGACAGCATACTTTTCATATGAAACTGACTTTCTTTTCTAGTTCCGATTTTGTGTAACCTCAATTACTAATTGGAAATAATCTATCTATTTCATTCAAATTGCACACTCCACTTTTTATATATACGTCCCAGTCCCAATCCAAGGAAAGAGGATATTAAGAAAAGAAAGATCAAACAAAGATCCACCCCTCCTTCTTAGCGAGGGAATAAATAATCTTTTTTTCTTCCTATTTTATTTTAACTTAATAGTCCCGTCGAAGAAAGCACAAACTTCCAAACCCTGAATTTGTCGGAATATTAGATCTTTTATACCTATACCGGGACCTATCTTTATCACACTACTTTGTCTTTCAAGAAAATTACATCATCAACAAACCCGAGTTTAGAACTTAACTCCTCCCGTTTTCCATTTCATTTCTACCGTTTGGTTTGTGGCCAATGGAAGTAGAAGACGGGTCAGATGATGCCTCATCAGATGATTGTATAAATTGTATAAGATCAGGAGGACGGTGGGTTAGAGAAAAGAAAGAATGTAAAAGAATGAGAAATTCAACGGGAGTCTTGATTGTATCAGAAATCCCATTTTTGATTTGGTATGGATAAAAGATCTTCCTATGTTATACTATTCAATTCTCGACAATGAATCGATTTGATAGCTCAGATATTGTTATTCATGATATTGATCCGATTCAATATCATCGGGATGCAATTCATCCCATTCAATTTACATTACAGGAGAAATATTTATCATCTCTATGGGATTAGATCCCGAGTTATTGCGAAGTAAAAAAAAAACAATGAGATTATGGAAGTAAATATTCTCGCATTTATTGCTACTGCACTGTTCATTCTAGTTCCTACTGCTTTTTTACTTATCATCTACGTAAAAACAGTCAGTAAAAATGATTAATAAAAATGATTAATTTGAATGAAACTTGACTTCTTAGTTCTTATCAATGGTTGAAGAAATAAAAGCGATTTAAATTCCACGTCTTAACTGAAATGAGCGGGCTAGAATCAGCAGTATATGAGATCCGATAGTATGGTAGAAAGAAATATCTGAACCTTTCTACCACACTATTTGTTATTGTATTGTATAAAGTTGTACTATATAAAATAAAGATATAGGCTTAATTTAATGTCGATCAATCTACACTATTTAGCTTCATATTCATTTCAGTACATCTAAATTACATATCTGTAATGTATATAATTTATATATTATATAGCACCCCAATTCTTTTTCTTCGTTAACATCCATTTGATTTGTATTGATTCCGATCAATCCGAAATAATCGAATGTCAACTCTTACTTTTACTGCTCTAAGTCCTAGGTTTCTTATTATTTCAAATATGGATCCCTGGCTCCATCGAAACAATCAAATCCATGGAGGAAGGATAGTAGTATGAGCATATATTATATAAAAAGCAAGTAATCCTTTTGCATTCCGAAGAAGTAATTGATTGAGCTGTTGACAGATGATCCAAGGAGTTCTATGGGAACTTTTTCGGATTTGGAAAAGGAGTAGTGGACCCCACCGATTTTTAACGATAATATGAGGTGAGTGGATAAAGCAGAAATAAGGTTTCTAGGAGTATAAAACAAACGGTAAGTGCGCAGCACAATATGTGAATCACCAAACGCAAGATCTTATCATGCCTAGTACCTCGCCGGACAACCCCTATGTCTATGTTGACGTTGCCCTCCGTAGAAAGTACGTATCCCCGTAATAACGAAACGACCCCCTCTTTGAACAGTAAAGAGGGAAACAAATAAAAGAGGAGGGGGTTGGTTGCTCCTCATCGTAATATCCATATATAAGTCTGGTAAAAACCGGTTCATCGAAATAGAATATTAAGAATATAATATATATTTAATTAGGAAGAATGCGGTTTGCAAAATATTCCTATCATCTGTATCCCTTTTAGTTTCGAAATACGAACATGGAAATCGTTGAAATATTTGTTTGATTGAAAAGTTATTATTCATATATTACATTACTTTAACTGGAATCCAGTTCCATTTTGAAATGGAGATATTTGTATTTCAAAACGCTTTGCAGAACGCTCTATGAAACAATTGATACAGTTTGATTACTCAACTCAATTAGTAGTACCTCTAGAGTCCACTTCTTCCCCATACTACGAGTGAAAGGGAAAATGTAAAGACTACCATTAAAGCAGCCCAAGCGAGATTTACTATATCCATGTGAATTATGTCCCCTATCTCTAGGAATATGAATGAATTCTTTTTCTTTCATTATTGATCACTAATAATAGTGGAATCAATGGCGCAGAGTCAAAAAGAGATTCTGACCGAACACTATTGATGAACCAATCCAATAAATCCACTCATAACAAGTTCCTATATGATTTTTTGTCGAATCGGGAAGCATTAAGCACAAGCAAGATGCGCGGTTACCCCCGTGGGAAGTATAAAGGGAATGTTACTAATGGAACGAACATGTAGGAATAGTAAGGCCTAGTGTTTTTTTTTGTTGCTCTTCATAACTAAAAGACATAACAATATACAATAAAGATGGATCACTATCCATCACATACCTCTATCTCCCATTTGAGTGAATCCTTGCTGTCTCCCGATTGGTTCACAGAGACAATCGGGAGACAGTCTATTACATTCTTGACTGGAGGTTATCAAAAAAAAAAAATTCTTGTTTTTTCTACTTTGATTCTATAAAAGCCAATTACCCATCCAATCTAATTATAATATTGATTGAATGTCTGAGCACCCAGAGACTCCCGTG